GCAACAAATCCTGACATTCGTTCACGAAAAAGCAAACCTGTAGTGATTTTTAATGATAATATTTTTAATGATAATAAAAAAAAGATTAATACTTATAATAATATCAAAGATGCAACTAATTCTGATCAAAGAGGCGAAGTAACTTTGATACGTTATTCACAACAATCCGACTTTCGCCGAGACATAATAAAAGGCTCCATGCGAGCGCAAAGACGCAAAACCGCTATTTGGAAACTGTTTCAAGCAAATGTCCATTCTCCCCTTTTTTTGGACAGACTAGACATAGACAAATCCCGTTTTTTTGATTTGGATATTTCCGAGTTGATGAAAATACTGTTTATAAACTGGATGTGTAAAAAACCGGAATTCCTGCTTTCGAATTCTACTGATACAGAAGAAAAACCAAAAGAAAGTGAGAAAAGAGAAGAAGACAAAAGAGAAGAAGACAAAAGAAAAGAGAAAACCCGGGTGGATATAGCCGAAGCCTGGGATAGTATTATATTGGCTCAAGTAATAAGAGGTTGTCTTTTACAAACCCAATCAATTATTAGAAAATATATTCTATTGCCTTCAGTAATAATAGTTAAAAACATCATTCGTATGCTATTATTTCAATTTCCCGAATGGTCTGAGGATTTAGCGGATTGGAATCGAGAAATACATGTTAAATGCACCTATAATGGAGTTCAATTATCCGAAACGGAATTTCCAACAAACTGGTTAACAGATGGTATTCAAATAAAAATTCTATTTCCTTTTCGTCTAAAACCTTGGCACAGACCTAAGTTAAACTTCCCTCATAAAGATCGAATGCAAAAGAAAGGCCAAAAAGAGAATTTTTGTTTTTTAACAGTTTTGGGAATGGAAACCGAACTGCCTTTTGGGTTTCCCCAAAAAAAACTTTTAGTTTTTGAACCCATCTTTAAAAAACTCAGAAAAAAAATTATAAAATTTCAAAAGAATTTTTTTCTAGTTATAAAAATTTCAAAAGAAAGATCAAAAGAAAGAATAAAATTTTTTCTAAATTTATCCAAAGAAAGAAAGAATTGGGTCATCAAAAAAATTTTATCTCTAAAAGAAATAATAAACAAACTTTCAAAATCAAAAAAAAATTCACTTCTATTATTTCGATTTAGAGAAGTATATGAATTAAATGAAACTAAAAAAGATTTGATAATCACTAATCAGACAATTCATAAAAATCAAATTTCCCCTCAAATTTGCCCTATGGATTGGACAAATTATTTATTGACAGAAAAAAAAATGAAAGATCTGACTGCTAGAACAAGTACAATTCTAAATGAAATAGAAAAAATTAGAAAAGAAAAGAAAAATAGATTTCTAACCTACGAAATCAATATTAGCCCTACCCAAATAACTTATAATGCTAAAAAAAGAAAATCATCAAAAAAGATTTCGCAGATATTAAAAAGAAGAAATACTCGATTCTTGCGTAAATTCAATTTTTTTATAAAAATGTTGATTGAAAAGATATACATAGACATCTTTCTAGGTATCATTAATATTCCGAAGATCCATCATGTACATCTTTTTCTTGAATTAACAAGAAAAATTATTAATAAATATATTTACAATAATAAAGAGAATTGCAAAAGGATCGATAAAACAAATCAAAATACAAATCGTTTTATTTCGATTATAAAAAAATTACTTAATATTTGTGTTATTAATAAGAATTTACGAATTTTTTGTGATGTATCTTCCTTGTCACAAGCATATGTATTTTATAAATTATCACAAATCCAAGTTATTAATTTATATAAGTTAAGATCTGCTCTTCAATATCACGAAGCATCTCTTTTTGTTAAAAATAAAATAAAAAAAGATTTTGAAGCCCAAAAACTATTTCATTCCGACTTAAAAGATAACAATTTTATAAATTCTGTAATGAATCAATGGAAAAGCTGGTTAAAAAATTATTATCAATATAAATACAATTTATCTCAGATTAAATGGTCTAGATTAATACCACAAAAATGGCGAAATAGAATTAATCAACGTCGTATGGTTCAAAATCAAGATTTAAACAAATGGAATTTATATGAAAAAGACCAACTAATTTATTACGAAAAAGAAAATGATTTCGAAGGGGACTCATTACCAAGTCAAAAAAAGAATTTTAAAAAACATTATCGATATAATTTTTTATTATATAAATTTATTAATTATGAAAATAAGAAAGACTCATATATTTATAGATCACCATTACAAATAAATAATAAACATGAGATTTCTTATAATTATAACACAACTAAAAACAATTTTTTGGATATGTTCGGAGATATATCTATTAATAATTATCTAGCAGAAGAGGATATTAACAATATGGAGAAACCCCCAGATAAAAACTATTTTGATTGTAAAATTAGCAAGTTTTGTATTAGAAAGAAAGTGGATATTGAGTCCTGGATCGATACCGGAACCAAACAAAAAAAAAATATTAAGACTGGAACTCATAAGTATCAAATAATTGATAAAATTGATAACAAAGATATTTTTTTTCTTACGATTCAACAAGATCACGAAGTCAATTCATCCAATAAAAAAAAAAACCTTTTTGATTGGATGGAAATGAATGAAGAAATCCTACATCAGCCCATATCAAATTTGGAACTTTGGTTCTTTCCAAAATTTGTGATATTTTGCAACACATATGAGATAAAACCGTGGGTAATACCAATCAAATTACTTCTTGTAAATTTTAATAATGACAATGAAAAAATAAATGAAAATAAAAAAATCAATAGAAAGAAAAATGGTGATTTTTTTATATCTATATTCTCGAATAAAAAAAAATCTATTGAATTAAAGAATCAAAATCACGAAGAAAAAGAATCCGAGGAACCAATGGATCTTGGATCAGTTCGGTCAAATCAAGAAAAAGATATTGAAGAAGATTATGCAGAATCAAACACGAAAAAACGTAGGAAGCAAAAACAATACAAAAGTAATACGGCAAGAGAACTTTATTCTTTCCTAAAAAAACATTTAGGTTTTCAATTAAAATGGAATGCTTTTTTAAATCAAAAAATAATTAATAATATCAAAGTATTTTGTCTCCTACTTAGACTAACGAATCCACGAGAAATTATTATATCCTCTGTTCAAAGAAGCGAAATGAGTCTGGATATTCTAATGATTCAAAAAAATTTCACTCTTACAGAATTGATGAAAAAGGGAATATTGATTATTGAACCAATGTGTTTATCGGTAAAAATAAAAAATAACGGACACTTTATTATATATCAAACCATAAGTATTTTATTGATTCATAAGAGCAAACAACAAATTAATCAAAGATACAGAAAAAAAAGCTACGTTATTAAAAATAAGTTTACCGAATTCATTGAAAGACATCAAAATATAACTGGAAATAAAGAAAAAAATAATTATGTACTTGTTCTTGAAAATTTTTTATCCCCTAAACGTTGTAGAGAATTGAGAATTCAATTTTCTTTCAATTCAAAAAATAGAAATGCTATTCATATAAATACAAAAATTTTCAACGGTAATAACATAAAAAACTACAAGCCCATTTTGTATAAAAGCAAATATTTTGCTAAAGATACAAATAAACTACTTAAATTAAAGCCTTTTCTTTGTCCCATTTATCAATTAGAAGATTTAGTTTGTATGAATCGATATTGGTTTAATACCAATAACGCTAGTCGGTTCAGTATGTTAAGGATACATATATATCCACAATTGAAAATTCGTTGAAAATATGGTAAGGGCGTATTTTTCATATATTATTCCATAGCATGCCTGATCTAATATATAAATCTAGTATATAAAAAAAGAGATGAGTACATATATTGTTTTACATTCAGATTGTATTTTGATACATGTAATTCAATCATACATTAATTAGATCTAGAAATCAATCAATGAATTTACCTTTCTTTTTTTTTTTTTTTAGATATCAATTTTTCTCTTTTGTAAACCAAGAAATATACGATCCTTTTGGATCTCTAGCCGAATAAAAAATTGGATTGATTAATGATAAATTTTATTTGACAACATTAGGAATTCTTAACAAAGGAACGATTAGTCTGTATACAAAATTAAAATGAACTGACATTATTCATTATTTATTATTTATTATAAGAATAAACAATAAATTATTTATTATAACAATAACATTATTTATTATTATAATTACTGATCAATAAAATACTGATCAATAATAATTTTATCAAAAAAAAAGGAGGGATTTCTTGTTATGATAAAAAATTCATTCATCTCAGTTATTTCACAAGACGAAAACAGGGGATCCGTCGAATTTCAAATAGTCAATTTTACTAATAAGATACGAAGGCTTACTTCACATTTGGAATTTCATAGAAAAGACTATTTATCTCAAAGAGGTTTACGAAAAATACTAGGAAAACGCCAACAGCTACTGTCTTATTTGGCAAAGAAAAATAGAGTACGTTATAAAAAAGTAATTACCCAACTGGATATTCGGGAGTCAACAATTTGTTAATTTGAGGAGTCTTTTTTTTTTTTTTTTATTTGATTTTTTAGATCTTGAATTTTGATTAATTTCTTTTCGTTTTCAGTAATTCATGGAAGAATGAATCGAGGAAACCCCTAATGAATGTACCAGTTATAAGAAAAGACCTTATGATAGTCAATATGGGTCCCCACCACCCCTCAATGCATGGCGTTCTTCGACTCATCGTTACTCTAGATGGTGAAGACGTTATTGACTGTGAACCAATATTAGGTTATTTACACAGAGGAATGGAAAAAATTGCGGAAAACCGAACAATTATACAATATTTGCCTTATGTAACACGTTGGGATTATTTAGCTACTATGTTCACAGAAGCAATAACAGTAAATGGGCCAGAACAGTTGGGAAATATTCAAGTACCTAAAAGAGCCAGTTATATCAGAGTAATTATGTTGGAGTTGAGCCGTATAGCTTCTCATCTGTTATGGCTTGGTCCTTTTATGGCGGATATTGGTGCACAAACCCCTTTCTTCTATATTTTTAGAGAAAGAGAGTTAATATATGATTTATTCGAAACTGCCACTGGTATGAGAATGATGCATAATTTTTTTCGTATCGGAGGAATAGCAGCTGATTTACCTCATGGCTGGATCGATAAATGTTTGGATTTCTGCGATTATTTTTTAACAGGAATTGCTGAATATCAAAAACTTATTACGCAAAATCCTATTTTTTTAGAACGAGTTGAAAGAATAGGTATTATTGGTGCAAAGGAATCAATAAATTGGGGTTTATCAGGACCAATGCTACGAGCTTCCGGGGCACAGTGGGATCTTCGTAAAGTTGATCATTATGAGTGTTACGACGAATTTGATTGGGAAGTCCAGTGGCAAAAAGAAGGCGATTCATTAGCTCGTTATTTAGTCCGAATTGGTGAAATGACAGAATCCATAAAAATTATTCAACAGGCTCTGGAAAGAATTCCGGGAGGGCCCTATGAGAATTTAGAAACCCGACATTTTAATAGAAAAAAAGATGGAGACTGGAATGATTTTGAATATCGTTTCATTAGTAAAAAAACTTCTCCTACTTTTGAATTGCCTAAACAAGAACTTTATGTCAGAGTCGAAGCCCCAAAGGGAGAATTGGGAATTTTTCTGATAGGGGATCAGAGTGGGTTTCCTTGGCGATGGAAAATTCGCCCCCCAGGTTTTATCAATTTGCAAATTCTTTCTCAATTACTTAAAAGAATGAAATTGGCTGATATTATGACAATACTAGGTAGCATAGATATCATTATGGGGGAAGTTGATCGTTGAAATGATACTTAATCTTGATACAACAGAAACAATTGATATAAGAGAAGTACAAGTTATCAATTCTTTTTCTGGATTGGAATCCTTAAACTTAAACGACGTCTATGGAATTATATGGATGCTTGTCTCTATTTTTACTCTTATATTGGGAGTTGTGATAGGTATACTAGTAATTGTCTGGTTAGAAAGAGAAATATCTGCAGGGATACAACAACGTATTGGACCTGAATATGCCGGCCCTTTAGGAGTTCTTCAAGCTCTAGCGGATGGGACAAAATTACTTTTCAAAGAAAATCTTTTTCCATCTCGGGGTGATACTCGTTTTTTCAGTATCGGACCGTCCATAGCAGTCATATCAACTCTATTAAACTATTTGGTAATTCCTTTTGACTATCGCTTTGTTTTAGCTGATCTAAATATCGGCATTTTTTTATGGATTGCCATTTCAAGTATTGTTCCTATTGGACTTCTTATGTCAGGATATGGATCAAATAATAAATATTCCTTTTTAGGTGGTCTACGAGCAGCTGCTCAATCGATTAGTTATGAAATACCATTAACTCTCTGTGTATTATCCATATCTCTACGTGTGATTCGTTAAAACATAAGTTTTTTCCTATTCTTTTTTTTTTTTCTTTTTCTATTTTTCGAAAGAAAAATAGAAAAAGAAAAAAATTGAATAGGATATCTTCATTTTTGTATTTATCATTTAGGTTAATGAAGTAAATTGGATAGTTATATGAGTGAAAGAAAACAGCTTCTAAATTTTTCTAAATTTGCAGTAAAAAAAAATTGAGACTCATTTCTTATGTACAAAAGTAAAACAAAAAGAGACATAAGAATACGAGACTGAGACCGGTTACCCCAAGATTGATTGATTAATCGTCCGAGCTTGAAGCGGGTTCAAAAGATCAACCTTATTGAGTTTTTACTATCATTTATATGTATTCCCATTATCATAAGGTTAATGTAATGGGCAGTTGAGAAAGAATAGAATGGGTGGATGGTTAGGAACACCAAGATACACAAAGGATTAGTAACAGAGATTCTTGAAATTATTCAAAAGAATATTTCTGCATAATAATAATATAAAAAGAATATTAATTGGAGTTCGAAATTGGTAGAAATGATCAGACAGTACTCTCCATGATTCCGATCCAAAGTATGCTTCCAACCACCGATTAAGGAAATAATTATCAGGAACGAAAGAACCCTTTACTTTTTTTTTTTTCTTTTTTTTTTCTATATCCATATTCATAGAGAGCGAGTTCATATCATAATTCATGAACTAAAGGAATGCCCAATTCTTTTTAATACTCGAAAACGATAGATTAAAAAAAAATATTTATTGGTATGGTTACAAGGAGTATTTTATTGAAGGATTTAAGTTATTACTCAAGAAAGAAAAATTGAAATTCTTAATTAAAGGATGAGATTAATTCAGAAGTGCTTTTTTTAGAATATTATAACAGACAGAATTCCGTTGGTTGAATTTAGGAACGTCCGATAAACTTTGATCTTATCTATGATACAAATATATCAAGATAAATAATACAATCCGGTCCTTAGATTTTTTATGACCTTCGAGGAGCCGTATGAGGTAAAAATCTCATGTACAGTTCTGTAATAGCGATGGCAGCAGTGATGTTATTACCGACTATGATTGTCTAATAGTTTAAGTACAGTTGATATAGTTGAGGCACAATCCAAATATGGGGTTTGGGGGTGGAATTTGTGGCGTCAACCTATAGGGTTTATTATTTTTTTAATTTCTTCCTTAGCAGAATGTGAGAGATTGCCTTTTGATTTACCAGAAGCAGAAGAAGAATTAGTAGCGGGTTATCAAACCGAATACTCAGGTATCAAATTTGGGTTATTTTATGTTGCTTCCTATTTAAACTTATTAGTTTCTTCATTATTTGTAACAGTTCTTTACTTGGGCGGTTGGAATTTCTCTATTCCGTACATATTCGTTCCTGAGCTATTTGAAATAAATAAAGTAAGTGGAATCTTTGAAGCAATAATTGGTATCTTTATTACATTGGTTAAAACTTATTTATTCTTGTTCATTCCTATTACAACAAGATGGACTTTACCTAGACTAAGAATGGACCAACTGTTAAATCTCGGATGGAAATTTCTTTTACCTATTTCTCTCGGTAATTTATTATTAACAACCTCTTCCCAACTCTTTTCACTATAAATAAAAAAAAGAATACTTTTCTATATCTATAACTTGTCTCAAACAAGAGAAAGAAACAAACATAAAATTCTTCATAAATATTTACGATATGCTCCCTATGGTAACTGGCCTCATGAATTATGGTCAACAAACTATACGAGCTGCAAGGTACATTGGTCAAAGTTTCATGATCACCTTATCCCACGCAAATCGTTTACCTGTAACGATTCAATATCCTTATGAAAAATTAATCGCATCCGAACGTTTCCGCGGCCGAATCCATTTTGAATTTGATAAATGCATTGCTTGTGAAGTATGTGTTCGTGTATGTCCTATAGATCTACCTGTTGTTGATTGGAAATTGGAAACCGATATTCGAAAGAAACAGCTGCTTAATTACAGTATTGATTTCGGAATCTGTATATTTTGTGGAAACTGTGTTGAGTATTGTCCAACAAATTGTTTATCAATGACTGAAGAATATGAGCTTTCTACTTATGATCGGCACGAATTAAATTATAATCAAATTACGTTAGGTCGTTTACCAATGTCAGTAATTGACGATTATACAATTCGGACAATTTTGAATTTGCCTCAAAAAAAATGAATAAACCTCCCGCGACTTCAAAATTGATTAAAGAACAATTTTTAATTACTAAAATGACTAAACTAGAATTCCGTTTTGATTAAAGAGAGAGAACTGGAATGACGTTTTTCTTTCATTTTATTCAGTCAATAATTACAAATAGCAACTATTGATTTAACTGCTTGATGAGAATTGCATCACAACTTAATTTGGATTGAAAATCTATTAATATATCCCTAATTCTATTCATAATTATTTCGAAATTTGAATTTAGAGTGTCGGATTATCCTTTTCCCGAAAGAATAAAATTAGTCCAATAGTTTGACTTTTACCTACAGTAATTTACATCTCTTAGGGTTTAATCTAATTAGGAATCAAATCAAATATAATTAAGTTTTTCCCGGTCGGACCAATAAGGTCATGAAAAAACAATTCGATTTTTTATCTTTTATTTTATCGTACAATGGATTTACCTGGACCAATACATGATTTTCTTTTAATATTTTTCGGATTAGGTCTTATATTAGGGGGTCTGGGAGTAGTATTATTTACCAACCCAATTTTTTCTGCCTTTTCGTTGGGATTCGTTTTTGTTTGTATATCCTTATTCTATATTTTATCAAACTCTCATTTTGTAGCTGCTACGCAGCTCCTTATTTATGTAGGAGCTATAAATGTTTTAATTATATTCGCTGTGATGTTCATGAATGGTTCAGAATATTACAAGGATTTTAATCTTGGCACTGTTGGGGATGGGGTTACTTCCTTAGTTTGTACAAGTATTTTTGTTTCATTAATTACTATTATTCCAGATACGTCGTGGTACCGGATTATTTGGACTACAAGAGCCAATCAGATTCTAGAGCAAGATTTGTTGGTAAGTAATGCTCAACAAATTGGAATTCATTTATCAACAGATTTTTTTCTTCCATTTGAATTCATTTCAATAATTCTTTTAGTTGCTTTGATAGGTGCGATTGCTGTGGCTCGTCAATAATAAATCTTTCAAATTAGCAATCGCAATTCAAATTAAACTTTTTAAAGGTTCTTCATGGATAAATTCTTTTATTTGATTTATTATCAATATATTTATTTCTTTTTTACTTGTGACATTTTTATTCTAGTCAATCTAACCTGGTGATGTTGAATTGTTGTTCATATTGAAATAAAGCGAAATTGATATGATAAGGAGTTGTTCGATGATGCTCGAACATGTACTTGTTTTGAGTGCCTATTTATTTTCTATTGGTATTTATGGATTGATCACGAGTCGAAATATGGTTAGAGCCCTTATGTGTCTTGAACTTATACTGAATGCCGTTAATATAAATTTCATAACATTTTCTGATTTTTTTGATAATCGTCAATTAAAAGGAAATATTTTCTCAATTTTTGTTATAGCCATTGCAGCCGCGGAAGCAACTATTGGATTGGCTATTGTTTCGTCAATTTATCGTAACAGAAAATCAATCCGTATCAATCAATCGAATTTATTGAATAAATAGTACTAATTATATAAAATAGAATATTTATATTTATCAAGTCGAATTGATGAATATGATAATAACATACTGATTATGTTTGTTAAAACGTATAAAATTAAAGTACCTTGGCTCTATTTCCATCTTATGAATCGATTCTAAATTGAATAGAAAAATTTTGGTAAATCATTGATTCATCTGGTGTTTAAATATATGATTCATTTCGAAAATTACTAGATTGAAAATTTATGGTGTTCAAAAAAAAATTTATAGATCCAATGTCACATTCAGTAAAGATTTATGATACGTGTATAGGGTGTACTCAATGTGTCCGAGCCTGCCCCACAGATGTATTAGAAATGATACCTTGGGACGGATGTAAAGCTAAGCAAATCGCTTCTGCTCCAAGAACGGAAGACTGTGTCGGTTGTAAGAGATGTGAATCCGCCTGTCCAACGGATTTTTTGAGTATTAGAGTTTATTTATGGCATGAAACAACTCGAAGCATGGGTCTAGCTTATTGATACTTTCTACAAAAACCCACTTGAATACATTTGATTTTTTGTTTATCGACAAAAACCCGTACTCGAAAATGAAAATATATATTTTCATTTTCGAGTACGGGTTTTTGTGACCCAAGTCTATCTTGTCTTTACCACGAATTCTTTTCCTTGGTTAACAATATTTGTAGGTTTACCGATATCCGCGGGCTCTTTAATGTTCTTTTTTCCACATAAAGGAAATAAGGTAATTAGGCAGTATACTATATACATTTCTATATTAGAACTTCTTTTAATGACCTATACATTTTCTTATTATTTCCAATTGGAGGATCCCTTAATTCAATTGACAGAGGATTATAAATGGATCAATTTTTTTGATTTTTACTGGAGATTAGGAATAGATGGACTTTCTCTAGGACCTATTTTACTGACAGGATTTATCACCACTTTAGCTACTTTAGCGGCTTGGCCAGTTACTCGTAATTCCAGATTATTCTATTTTTTGATGTTAGCAATGTATAGTGGTCAAATAGGATTATTTTCTTCTCAAGATCTTTTACTTTTTTTTATCATGTGGGAGTTAGAATTAATTCCCGTTTATCTAGTTCTATCTATGTGGGGGGGAAAGAAACGCCTCTATTCGGCTACAAAGTTTATTTTGTATACTGCAGGAAGCTCTGTTTTTTTATTAATAGGAGCTTTAGGTATCGCTTTATATGGTTCCAATGAACCAACATTTAATTTGAAAACATTAGCAAATCAATCATATCCTGTAGCTTTGGAAATAGTATTATATATTGGATTTCTTATTACTTTTGCTGTTAAATTGCCGATTATGCCCTTCCATACATGGTTGCCAGATACGCATGGGGAAGCACATTACAGTACTTGCATGCTTTTAGCCGGAATCTTATTAAAAATGGGAGCGTATGGGTTGATTCGAATCAATATGGAATTATTGCCCCACGCTCATTCTATATTTTCTCCATGGTTGATAATAATAGGCGCAATGCAAATAATCTATGCAGCTTCAACATCTTCTGGTCAACGAAATTTAAAAAAAAGAATAGCTTACTCTTCGGTATCTCATATGGGTTTTATAATTATAGGAATTTACTCTATAAGCGATATGGGACTGAATGGAGCCATTTTACAAATAATATCACATGGATTTATTGGCGCTGCACTTTTTTTCTTGGCAGGAACGAGTTTTGATAGAATACGTCTTGCTTATCTTGACGAAATGGGCGGAATGGCTACCCCAATGCCAAAAATATTTATGATGTTCAATATCTTATCATTAGCCTCCCTTGCATTGCCAGGTATGAGTGGTTTTTTTGCGGAATTGATAGTTTTTTTTGGAATAATTACCGACCAAAAATATCTTTTAATACCAAAAATACTAATTACTTTTGTAATGGCAGTTGGAATGATATTAACTCCTATTTATTTATTATCTATCTTACGCCAAATGTTCTATGGATACAAGCAGTTTAATACCCCAAACTCTTATTTTTTTGATTCTGGACCGCGAGAGTTATTTGTTTTGATTGCTATCCTTTTTCCTGTAATGGGTATTGGTATTTATCCGGATTTCGTTCTCTCATTATCAGTTGACAAGGTAGAAGCTATTCTATCTAATTTTTTTTATAAGTAATTTTTATAAAATAAAATAAACAATCAAAAATGAATCTTATGTTTTTTTTTTTTTTAATTTAAAATTGTTAGTAAAGTTAGAAATAAAAGAAAGAAATTGTAAATAGATATGTTTGACATTTGTGAGAACTTTTTGAATCAAATAATATAGTGATTCAAAAGGTTCTCAATAGGTTATCCGAAGTTTCTTATATATATGTACTATATATGTGCTACGCTATCCTATGATTGTATTCGTCAGACTCTTGCTTCCATTCAATTAAATGTTAATGTGAATGAACCATAACTATGTAACCCTATTCCTAATAAATTAACTCCGAAATAGCATATCCAAATTATAAGAAAGCCAATAGACGCAACAATTGCGGAATTTAAACCATCAAATTTTGTTTTTGTTCGAGTATGGAAATAAATGGCGAATATAATCCAAGTAATAAATGCCCAAGTTTCTTTTGGGTCCCAATTCCAATATGATCCCCATGCTTCATTAGCCCAGACTGCTCCCGAAAGAATACCTATGGTTAAAAAAATAAACCCTATACTAATAATACGATAACCCCAATGGTCTAATTGTTGAATCAATTGAAACCTGTAATAATTCTTAGAAGAAAAAAAAGAAGTATTTCTTAAAACATTACTTCTTTCCGTCATGTATTGGACCTCGTCAAAAGAAAATGAATCCTTTAATAAATCATTGCTTTTATCAAAAATTTTTATGACTTTTTGAAATGTAATTACTAGAAGTGCTACTGATAGTAATGATCCACATAAAAGAGCAGCATATCCCAATATCATCATACTGACATGCATCATTAACCACTGGGATTGAAGAGCAGGGACTAAGATTTCAGATTGATGTATGTTAGTTAAAAACCCCGAAGTAGCAAAGCCTTGGGTAAACAAAGTACTTGGTAGTGTTATTGTGTTTAAATAATTTTTATGCCTTTTCCAATACGGAATTATATGAATAATTGCGAAACCCCATGAAAGAAAAATTAATGATTCATATAAATTACTTAATGGTAAATGTCCCAAATAAATCCAACGAATAACTAATAATCCTGTTATACAGAAAAAAGTAATTATTATGCCCTTTTCTGACGAGTCATATAGTCTTACGAATTCATTGACTAATAAATTTATCAAATGAATTGTAATTACAATTGAAACGACCGAAAAAGATATATGAGTTAATATATGTTCTAGAGTCGAAAATATCATAAAAATTTTTAACTTAAAAAAAAAAAAGACTTAAAAAAGGGGGGCCATCAATTCTATGGAATTGAAATCAAGAATTGAATTTATTATAGGATTTTTTGTATCCTTTTGAAAATTAAATTAAAAGATGTTATGCCGCCACTCGGACTCGAACCGAGATGCTCTAGCACTGCTTCCTAAGAGCAGCGTGTCTACCGATTTCACCATAGCGGCTTGCTCGAAATCATAATAACCGATTTTTATTCAATCGTCGATCTTGAAGGGTTCCATTTAATGCAATATTTTACTTTATTAGTAAACATAAAACATCTAAATTAATAAAGAAAAATTCGTTTACGTTTAATTAAAGAAGTATTTGAACGTTCCTATAAGAATCTTTAGGATAACAATTCTTATTCTTATTATAAGTTATTGTGTCAATTTTAGTTAACTTAACAATGGTGTTTTTTTTTTAGTTTATACTCTTCTCTTATACAAAAAAACTCTCGTACTATATATATTATTAATATACTATATATTATATAGCATATATATATTATGTACTATATAGCATATATATATATATAATATAAATAAATTATATGAATATATATAAATAAATTATATAAATAGGTCTGACTTCAATCCATGGAAAAAACAAAAAAAAAAAAAAATAGAATTTTTTTATGGTTATGGATTACAATTTCAGCACTCCATTTAAAAGATTTATAGAAATATTTTATTGTATTAATTTTTGGTGTTTCAATCTATAGAAAATTTCTGGTATGATTTGGTAACCCAATTGGGTATTGATCTGGGCATAAGCATATAACCAAAAAGTTTCGAGTTTTGTCTCAAATAAAGAATCTTATTTAATTTAATGGATACCTTGATCCCTCCTCCCGAGCAAGCATATGATCTAAAACTGAAATCGATCATTCAAAATTGATCCATATTTCCTCTAGATAAATATGCAAAGTACTTTTTATTTTTTATTAATTAAATTGGATTAAAATAAAAGTGATGAAGGATTTATTCTATATAGTGAGTTAGAATAATAATTGTTAAGAAAATTACAAAATAAGATTTAAAGTTAATCCATTCTTTTTGACTAAAGATCCTAGTAGATATAATATACTCTTTTTTATTCAAATAGTATAAAAATAGAAAGAAGACAAAACTTATCAATATTTATTATTGGAATTGTGTGAAATTGTGACAAGCAAGCCGATGGGGAAAATCAAAATCCTCATCTTGGAAATATTACACTATACTAAAAAGAAAAAAGTGAAATTTCCTGTCTTTGCTTTATTATTCTTTTTTTTTTTTTTGAAAACAAAAAAAAAGGAGTATTGTTTTTAAAATTTATTAAACAAAAAAAATTTTATTGGACATATGATAATTCTACATATGATAGAATAAAAATAAAATGAGTTGAATTTAATATTGATTAATTCAAAACATTCAAAAATAGATTTTTTTTTTTATATTTTCTATTTATTATTTTCTATTTTATTTATTATTTTCTATTTATTAAAAATTATTTCTAATTTCTATTTTATTTCTATTATATATATATTTTATATATATTCTATATATATTTATCATGGTATTTTTATCATGGTATTTATATATATTTATATATATATTTATATATATATATAATATATAAATATATATATAATATATATAAATAATTTATTAAATAATTCATATTATATATAATATATAGAATATGATAAACATATAATATGATAACCAATAAACTAACCAATAAAAAAAAAAACTATAACTTTCCTTACATCAAAGGGAGTCAAATTATTCCACCGTTTGATTTTTTATTTGTCGCACAAAAAAACTTTTTGAATTATTAGTAGAAAGAGATTTTGCTAACGAAAAAGCTTTCAAGGCTGCCCAATATCCCTTTCTTTTCCAAATATTTTTTCGAATACGCTTTTTGGATATAGAAGTACGCTTTTTTGGAACTGCCATTTTTTTCAAGAATGAAGAAATTATTTCTTATAGTTGGATGTGAAAGACATCTATTGTTCAAAAAAAAAAAAATTGTTCTTTAAGTATTTTATTCATTATCTATTGATTTTTTTTTTCCAAAGTCTATTCTGTTTATAAAAAAGTATGTCTGCTTTACATTTCGATTTCTATTTTTTTCCTTTTTCGTCCTATTCTCTTTATACGTGTAAGAAACTACATCAAAAAGTTTAAGAACTTAAATCCTATATTATCCTAATAAAAAAACTTTAATCGTTTTTTCGAGTAAGTAGTCAAGCTCCAAGAAAAAGTATACCTAATTGAAATTCCATTTTCAAACTCAAATGAAACTATTAGTGAATTTGTTCAAAAATAAAAATATAGGATTCATAAAGGATATCCTATTTAAAAAATTTTACTAATTTTTTTTTTTCTTTTTATCCTATGTAAAGGTCAAATGTCAAATCAAACATCATAGTATTTTTTACAAACATAATGAATACAAGACCAGAAATCAATCCCGAAATGCACTAATTAATGATTCTGAATAAAGCAATTAAAAAAAAAATTATTCTTATTAAAAATCAAATACTAGTTTTGCTATAATTCTTTATCCTTTTTCTATGTATTATATATATATATAAATTTTTATAAATTTTTGCAATCTATAAATAATAATTGAAATTTTCATTTTCTTTAGAAGAAATAGTTTTTCCCTCGTATTTTGGTTATATCATTTGACCACTTCTGACTTCTTGGTTTGAATATGTGAAGTATTTGAAAAAGATTTAGAATAATTAAGAATAGAAAAGTGTATTTAAGTTTTGTATCTTTCTTTTTTATTATTCGTTTTTTTTTTTTTTATTAACTGACTTCTTTAAATTTTGAAATTTTAAAATAAATTAAAAAGAAAAAAGCCAATAAATCAGAAACAAGAAACAATTAATTATTAATTCAAACTAATAAGATTTTTTTATGGAACATACATATCAATATTCATGGATCATATCTTTTGTTACACTTCCAGTCCCTATGGTAATAGGAGCGGGACTCCTACTTTTTCCGACAGCAACAAAAAAACTTCGTCGTATGTGGACTTTCCCAAGTGTTTTATTGTTAAGTATAGTTATGATTTTTTCGATAGATTTGCCTATTCAACAAATCAATAGCAGTTCTATCTATCAATATGTATGGTCTTGGACCATCAATAATGATTTTTCTTTAGAGTTCGGACACTTGATCGACCCACTTACATCTATTTTGTCAATATTAATTACTACAGTTGGAACTTTGGTTCTTCTTTATAGTGACAATTATATGGCTCATGATCAAAGTTATTTGAGATTTTTTGCTTATATGATTTTTTTCAATACTTCAATGGTGGGATTAGTTACTAGTTCGAATTTGATACAAATTTATATTTTTTGGGAATTGGTTGGAATGTGTTCTTATTTATTAATAGGGTTTTGGTTCACACGACCTATTGCCTCGAATGCTTGTCAAAAGGCGTTTGTAACTAATCGTGTAGGGGACTTTGGCTTATTATTAGGAATTTTAGGTCTTTATTGGGTAACGGGCAGTTTCGAATTTCGGGATTTGTTCGAAATTTTCAATAACTTGATTGATAATAATGAGGTTAATTTTCTATTTGTTATTTTGTGTGCCTTTCTATTATTTTCCGGCGCAATTGCTAAATCGGCACAATTCCCCCTTCATGTATGGTTACCGGATGCCATGGAAGGACCTACTCCTATTTCTGCTCTGATACATGCTGCTACTATGGTAGCAGCGGGAATCTTTCTGGTAGCTCGACTTCTTCCTCTTTTTCTAGTCATACCTTACATAATGAATCTAATAGCTTTAATAAGTATAATAACAGTACTATTAGGAGCAACTTTAGCTATTGCTCAAAAAGATATTAAGCGAAGTTTAGCCTATTCTACAATGTCTCAATTGGGTTATATGATGTTAGCTCTAGGTATGGGTTCTTATCGAGTCGCTTTATTTCATTTGATTACTCATGCCTATTCGAAAGCATTGTTGTTTTTAGGATCTGGATCCATTATTCATTCAATGGAAGCTATTGTTGGTTATTCTCCAGATAACAGTC